ATGAATGATTCACTATTGATTCGGTTTTCGGTTTTTGAGTCATAATCATTATGTAGGAGAGATGGCCGAGTGGTTGAAGGCGTAGCATTGGAACTGCTATGTAGGCTTTTGCTTACCGAGGGTTCGAATCCCTCTCTTTCCGTACCTTCACCTAATTCACCGATCTTACTAACCACAATAGATCAAATAGCGATGGATACGACTATTCCAAGAGTTATACCTTTCTTTGATATGGATTCTCTATTCCTAATGGCTGTGGTACCGAAAATACTGTTAAAAGAGTAGACAAGGAATGAAAATCTCCCTCTCGGTCTATGATACCTAAATGGAAGAAAAACCCGGATTAAACCCTTATTTATCTTAACCTTAGGTTAATTTACTTCGCCGAAAGGGAGCAAAATTGTTCGAACCCTTATTCTTATTAGTCTTGATTTTATTTTTGTTAGGTTTAAGTCTGACGAGAATAATATTCGACAACTAGCAATTCATTTATTTTCAAACCGACCCATTTACTATCTATTATTTGATTGACTAATCCTTTATATTGGAATGGTTGAAGAGTCAAATGGTTTGGCAATTCCTCATGAGGGGATGAGTCGAGATAATTTTGAATTAAAGCTCTAGATTTTTGTTCATCCCTCGCCGCAATAGTATCTCGGGGTTTGCAGCGATAACTTGGTATATCTACTATACGACCATTGACTAAAATATGTCTATGGTTAACTAATTGGCGAGCTCCCGGAATAGTCGGAGCCATACCCATCCGAAAAAGGATGTTATCCAGGCGCATTTCAAGTAATTGTAGTAAAACCTGACCTGTTGACCCTTTTGCCTTTCCGGCGATACGAACGTATTTAAGTAATTGTCGTTCTGTAAGACCATAATGAAAACGCAATTTTTGTTTTTCTTCTAGGCGAATACGATATTGGGATTTTTTCCCGGAACGCGATTGGTTTCTAAGATCACTTCCAGCTCTGGGCCTTTTATTAGTTAGCCCCGGTAAAGCCCCTAGGCGGCGTATTTTTTTGAAACGAGGACCTCGGTAACGCGACATAAAGACTCCTTCTTCTTATTTATATTTAATTATTAATTCTTATTGATGAAATTTCATTCTACGGAATAAACCTAAACTAAAAATGAACTAAATTCGAAATAAAGCGAAATTTACTGAAGTATTATTCTATTAAAGAATAATGAGATGAGTTGGATAAATATCCAGATTTTTATATTCTATATATAGAAATATAGAAAAAGAAAAGGATTCTTTTCGTGACATAGTTGGAAATTCCTATAACATAATAAATCAATGGCTTTTGCCAAAAGAGAAAGACATTTTTTTTTTTCAATATTCTTTGATTTCAAAGATGCATTATCAATCATGTAAAACATCGAATAAAATAAATAGAGAAAAGCCGACTATCGGAATCGAACCGATGACCATCGCATTACAAATGCGATGCTCTAACCTCTGAGCTAAGCAGGCTCACATAACATAAATTCGACATGCATAGGAATTCAATAAACTCTTAGAATCTTTGCTATTAACTATTAAGCTATTCTTCGCTATTCATAATTAATATGAATATATTAAAGAATAGAATATAGAATTTCAAATAACTGTTAAATATTATAGAACATAACAATTAATCTAGCAATATATAATTTCAATTTTTTTATCACAATGAAATATTCTTTTTTTTTTTTCATTTTATTTTTTAATTAAAAAATAAAATGAAAAAAAAAAAAAAGAATCGACCGTTCAAGTATTCGAAATTTCATGGGGAAATGAGTGGAAGAGAGACGGATGTATAGGGTATGTATCCACCTATATTGAATTTCGGATACAGAAATGATAAAATCGTTTTTGATTGGACCAAATATGAGCCTCCCATAGAAGATGAAAGAAGATAGACAAGAAATCAAAGACAAAGAGGAGAAAACACTTTTTCGAGACAGGAAGCGGCATCTATCTAATGAATTCACGGTATAAATGAAAGAAAAAAGGGAACGAGATCACAATGATATTTTCATCTCAAAAAGGGGGATATGGCGAAATTGGTAGACGCTACGGACTTAATTGGATTGAGCCTTGGTATGGAAACTTACTAAGTGATAACTTTCAAATTCAGAGAAACCCTGGAATTAATAAAAATGGGCAATCCTGAGCCAAATCACGTTTTCCGAAAACAAACAAAGGTTCAGAAAGCGAAAATCAAAAAGGATAGGTGCAGAGACTCGATGGAAGCTGTTCTAACGAATGGGGTTGATTGTCTTACGTTGGTAGAGGAATCCTTCTATCGAAACTTCAGAAAAGATGAAAGATAAACCTGTATACATAATACAGAAGAATTGTTGTGAATCGATTCCGTATTGAAGAAAGAATCGAATATTCATTGATCAAACCATTCACTCCATAATCTGATAGATCTTTTGAAGAACTGATTAATCGGACGAGAATAAAGATAGAGTCCCGTTCTACATGTCAATACCGGCAACAATG